AAGAAGAACAAAAGGCCTTGGACACGGGATGGGTCTTGAAGTACTATTTCTGCGTCTCCCTGACCAAATCCACCTATATTCGGATTACTTGTTAATGGTTGATCAAGCTTAACAGATTCAGCTTCTGAAACAAGAAGTTCGAGTCCTGGAGGTATAATATCAACCTCTTGGTGTCCATCCGATGCAGCCACTATGGTTATTTCATATCCCCCCTTTTCTTTACGTATGATTTTGCTTATTGTACCTCCAGCTGTAGCATTATAGACTGTATTGTTACTCTTGCTTCCATCGGGATAAATCTGACCTCTTCCCCTGTTCCCGCCTACATATATAGGATATTTTAAGAAGTGAACGTCTTTTTTAGTCGTGGGGTCGGGGGAAAGGATAGGAAAGGTGATTTCACTATATTTCTGACCAGGAACAGGACCTATCACAAGAATATTTTTTTGAGTGGGGCGATAACTCTGAAAAGACAGATTGCGCATCTTTTCTTTCATCTCGGGAGAAATACGCTCGAGGGGAGCTAATTCGAATCCCTCAGGTAGAATAAGAACAGCCCCCACATTCAAAGACCCCTTTTTCCCATTAGCAAGAACTTGTTTCAGTTGCATATCATAAGGGATTCTAACAACTGCCTCAAAGACAGTATCGGGAAGTACCGCTTGTGGAACCTCAATATCCACGGGCTTATTAGCTAAATGGCAATTGGCACATACAATACGCCCAGTCGCTTCTCGTGGATTTTCATAGCCCTGCTGCGCAAAAATGGGATATGCATAGGAAGTAGATGTCTGAGTTATTATATATATCATGATAGATAGAGAAATGGATCGAGTCATCTGTTCCTTTATCCAAGAAACGGTATTTCTATTTTGCATGGTCCAATCATTGAGCACGAAAATTTCTACAATAGATTGGGTAGGTTGCTAGTACAGTTCCCTATCTCTGATTCTGTTATTGTTATTGTACTGGAATCATTTTCCTATAATACAGGAGGATTTCCTAGCTGGGTAGAAATAGAAAAAGTGAGTAAGATTTTGAATGATTTGTTTCTGTAAGAAGTAACAAACATTCTAATTGGGTGAATATCCGTGTATTGTTTTTTAGTCATTCATTGAATGATAAATCACTACAAGTGACGGAGATACGCTATTTAAATAATGGAAGATCCAATATTTCAAAATTGTATCTAGAATGACTGGAAAAGTGGAAACAAGAACCGCTAGAATTTGATCGTTATGATCAAATCCAAAATCTTTGTAGACAGAGCCAATCATGAGTTCCCATCCATGGGGCGAGTGGAATCCGATACATAAATCGGTTAATAAAATAATAGAAAAGGCTTTGATTGTGTCGCTTAAGTTATAGAGGAATTCCTGAACCCAAAAATTTAGAATGACAAGTTCTTCATTACCCAGAATCGAATAGCCGCTTAGAATAGTCAAACATATTATATTTGTTGCGAAGTGTAATAGGCTATGGATATGATTCTCATTATGCATTTTGACCAATTGGATCATTTCTTTGTGGATTCCTATACGAAGCTTTTGTATATATGTTTCCGGGTACTCCTTTATTATTTCGTCCAAAAGGAATAGTTCCTCTAATTCTATGAATTTTTCTAGAACATTCTTTTCTTGAATATTATTCAAGAAAGTTTCGGATTGTTTCGTATTCCACCAATTTGTAACCCAAGATTCCAGACTTTTTTGAACTAAGAGATCGATCCACCAGGGCAAAAAAACTATAGATGCCAGATATGGGAGGTTAGTGAATGCTTTTTTTTTTTGCATTTTGAATCCGTGAATTGCTAATGAAACCACCCCATTCGTCAAATCTATCCAATCTGCTATTTCTATGAAATATCAGTTCTATAACAAGGTATCGAACCTAGACCTAACTTATGAATTTACCTCCCCCCTTTTTTTTTAGGTTTGTCCTTGCATATAGAAATCGGATAAGGTTCCGCGTCGAAGTGGAATGAAGAAAAAAAAAGATTGTTTCCTGATATGTCACTTGGTCAAATTCGAAGCAATTGCATCCTTTCGATCAATGCGCGAAAGAACCACTTCAAGTCATGAATACTATTCGGACTTCGAGACAAAAGAAAACCCTTAGCTTGGATCCATTATTTCGAAAAGTTTCGCCAGCTATGCTTAGTCTGGAATAGTTGAGGGAAATTTATAAAAACTATGGATGTGATGATGAAATCAAAAACGAGTGGTAAAACCAGAGAAAAATGCTAGTTCTAAATGATCCAATCATTTGAAAATCCAGGAGCAAAACAAAAGAAGGGAAAAGAAAAACCAAGTGACAAAAGAAAAGAGAGGTCATTGAATATGATGCATCAGTTCAGTATGGCATCTATCAATCCAAAATATCGGAACCAAAACGATGAATTATGTATTCTGAAATGTTCTGATACATTTGATGAATCTAGACTTATTAGTAGTCGATTCGATTTGTTGTTTGTTACTAATTAGTACAAAACAATTGCGTTTATTTCCATACAGATAAAAAATCGTTTTGTTTTGGTGGACAAAAACCACTTTGTTTTCTGGTTGTTCCCTAGAATCCACACTTCCCTTTGCTCGAATGCGTGTTCTGAACAAGCTTCAGTGACAATAAATAAAATAGAAAAAAAAGAGGATTTCTGAGTGCCTTTTCCAATGCGGAGTTCCGTTCATTTCAAAATACTTCAATGGGTACACGCAAGAAATAGGCCAATTCCGCAGCTTTTTGTTCCATTTCTCTTGGAGTTAAATTCTCCTCACTCTGAGTCAAAGGAACGGCACCTTGTCCTCGAATTTCCATATAAAGGACACGACGAGGAAAAAGACCCTCTTTAACTTCGATTCGAATCGACTGGACATCTCTCATAAGGAATCGAAAGAGGATACGACGATTTTTTCCAGGAAATCCCCAACGAAAAATAGACACTATTCCTTGTTTTCTATCGAATCGATCATAACCACTCCCTACATTCCACGAAATTGTGCACGACAAATAGGTGCTAATGAAAAGACCCGCGATTCCATAGAACGACATCACAAGCCCTTGTGGAAAAAAAAAGATTTGCTGAGATGGAAAGAAGGATATCAGATTCCGACCAAGATAACTAGAAGTTCCAACCAATAAGAATCCTAATGACCCTAAAAGAAGGATACAGGCCCAGCAGAAATTACTTGTTTTTCGAGACCCCGCTATAAGTTTTATCCATATACGTTCGGATCGCCAGTTCATACTAGATCCAGTTTCTTTTTATTGGAATTGAGAGAATAACCAAAATGAATTTTTACTTTCCTTTTTTGTTCCCAAAGTAACTCTCATCAACTAGTACGATTATTATTATCTGAATCTTTAGGAGTCATTCATCCAATTGATTCGATAAAAAAGCATCTGCTTTATCGGATCTCACTATGTCTATTTCTATTTCTACGTCCATATAGATACCTTGCATTTTGGTTTTAGACATCTGCCGATCGATTTGAAATGGAAACTCACTCTACTAAAAATGAAATGCATGCTTTTATCCACAGATCACGGTTCCACACACATAAGAAAGAGCAGAGCTCTTAGGTATGTGTTCGTAAGAAGCCGTATCTTTTACCATATTCCACAAATCGATATTAGGATCAAGTGAAGGTCTTGAAAGAAATCGATGTTCCATCGCATCGGATCTAGAGAATCTTGTTTTTTTGAAGATGAAGAGAGAAAGAAGCCATTGCCATTGCCGGAACTACTAGGCCCACTAAAGGCACAAAAAGAGAGGGTAAGTTGAAAGTTGTCATAGAATAAATGAATAAATACCCGGAGTTCCTATTTTTACCTGTTAAAAAGATAGCTTAGGAGAAGTCTATTCATTATCTATTAAAAGATAGCTTAGGAGAAGTCTATTCATTATCTATTATAAGTAGATAATGAAGTATAAGTAGATAATTAAGTGCTAGAAAAGTGGACCGAGTCCCCTTCCAAGAGTGGCCTTAGCCCGTCCATAAAGCCTTACTCGTGGCCCGATTCTTCTTCTCCGGCCGAGATCCTAAAACTTTCAGAATCGGAAGAAGCGGGAGATTGATTGCTCCTGAGAGCACTCTTTCTTGAGGAACTTGCCCGTAACCTACGTAACCTAATAGTAATACTAGTAATACGCCGCGTATGCTTTGCACGCCGAGCAGCGGAAGCGCGGGCTTTTGCTATTGTTCTTGCTTTAACCTCTCGATGATCCCTTTCTAAGTCTTCAATTTCGTCTTGGGATAAGAGGGAATCCTCCAAATTTTGGGTTTTCCGGTAATTTTGCTCCTTGGTTAAAGCTTGTAGGACTTGGGAAATTTCGTCCTCGCTCGAGCCCCGTTTTACGTGCTCCTCGAGTTCGCACTCGAGTTTAGCGCTCCGAATAAGACTTTCTTCCCATTTTTTCGCCAAAAGTTCTTTTTGCTGCTGCACCGCTACGGGAAAGCCTTCCTCCTCAGAAGTATCCTCAAGTCTAGTCTCGGGAGTAGGTCCCTCCACCAAGGAAATCGAGTTGCCTTCGGATGGATTATCCGTCGGCCTTTCCAATGTACTGGAAGATCCTGGCGGGCTCGTAGGATTCACCGGTGGGCGTCGGACGAAGACTCCCCAAAGGGACAATCCGACCCAAGCGACCCCCGGGATCCCCACTGCTGTCACTCCAGTAATCAGTATAAAGTTCCACAAAAATGATAGCCAACCTTTCCCAGGTTTTTTTTGATTCATTGCAAAAAGGACCTCCCACCCTCATAAAAATCTTTCTGTACAAAATCTCACAAAAAAAAAGACAAAAGAGAAGAGCTCTTATGTATATAGCCATATCTTTTAGCATATTCCACAAGCTAAAGTCACACAAGCCCAATTATTCATTATTATCGGAACCTTGAACAATCCTTTATCCAATTGATTAGATAAGATCTAAAAAAAAGCATCTGCTTCATCGGATCTCACTATCCATAGTTCCATACATAGAGATACCGTGTGTTTCGGTTTCAGACATCTGCGGATCGATTTGAAATGGAAACTCGCTCTACTGAAAATGAAATGAATGCATTGATCCACTTAGTTTCAACGAGTTGCATCCTACTTCCCGCATAAACCCCCGGATCATCCTCGCGGGTCTCCTCACTATCAGTGAGAAAACCCTAGCCTGCGCCATTCCCATCGCCCATTGGCGTTTCCATCCTGCTTTCCAATCTCTCAATCCAATCTCTCAATGGGACGATCTTCGATAAGAGCATCGGCATGGCATGGGTTGCCCAGCTCACGTCTACGCGCTTTGGCTGCTGCTGCTTGTACCCGAAGTACTCGTTCTTTGAGGTGAGGAACCGCCTCTTCCAAGGCCGCAATTTCCTCGCTTAACGTAGCAATATGTTGGAACTGAGTGGCATTGAAAGAAAAAACCTCCTCCAGGAACTTAGGAAAGCGGGGGTCATCTTGGATTGCGCGTTGGCGGCTTAATCCGCGCCTCCTTACCGCACTGGAATACTCGGCGAAGCGCGAAATTATGACAGAGTTGTCCCGTATAAGTTTTCTTTTCTCTATAATGAGGGCTTTTTTCGATTCCCACTCTCTTATTTTCATCGAAATCTCAGTAGAATCTTCGATTGGATTCTCGCCCTTTTTTGTGATCGATGGGTCCATCAAGAATCCGTCCGGATCGATGGCAATCGAATAAGGATTCTCAGGATCCCTCGTGAATGTCCTCGTGAATGTCAAGCAAAAGCTACATTTGGGAGATTTCGGAGGAATTCGCGGTGGATTTCCGAAGAATTTCAAAAAAAAAATAGGCTCAGAAAAATGATCCCCGTAATCAACAACGATTTCAAAAAAAAAAAAATGAGAAATCGGCTTCTTTTTCGGATTTCTCATGAAAATTTCCCTCCAAAGTCTTAGTTTTGTATTCATTTATGAATATAGTTAAAATATCCGATTTATAGCAGTACGTCAACCCCACGAGCCTCTTTTCTATTCTTTAGAAAGAATCTGAGGCAAGGTGAACCCGAAAAAGGCTTTTTCTTTCTATTTTTATAAAGAACGAAAGAACATGATATGTCTATACCATATCGAGATAGATATGAAGTAAGGATAAATAGGATTCCACTCGATTAATGAATCGTGAAGCAAGACATGACCTAGAACAAAAAAATTGGATAGTTCGACCCAAATTTAGAGGTATTTCGAGGAAGCCGTTACGGATCAATTCACAATTCTAATTCGAATTGACTAATCCGATCTATTTTCTACCTGCGTAGGAGTACATCTCTGTTTCTGTTTCACGAATATGATATATTCTGGGCATTTTTCAAAATTTCATCGTAAATGCGAAATCCTTATTCAAATGAAAATCAGGGAGAGATTAAAAAAAAAAGATGCAGGGTCGTTTGTACGCCTGGCTAGTCAAGCATGCACTAGTTCATAGATCTTTGGGCTTCGATTATCAAGGAATCGAAACTTTACAATACAAATAAAACCCGAGGATTGGCACTCCATTGCTGTCATTTCATTTTCATATGGATCTGGTTACAATTATCTACGCTCCCAGTGTGCCTATGATGTAGCACCGGGGGGACTGTTAGCTAGTGTGTATCATCTTACGAGAATACAGTATGGTCTGGCTGGATCAAGTAGAAGAGGTAGGCATAAAAGTATTTGTCCCAAGGAAACATCCTAGAATTCCGTCGGTTTTCTGGATTTGGAAAAGTTCGGATTTTCAAGAACAGGAATCCTATGATATGTTGGGAATCTCTTAGGAGAATCATCCACACCTGAAACGTATTTTGATGCCTGAAAGCTGGATAGGATGGCCCTTACGGAAGGATTCTATTGCACCTAATTTCTATGAAATACAAGACTTGAATCTCAATCTTCACTTCTATGCCTACAGACATTCAAGGAATCTTTTTCGATTCTAGATCAAAGAGATTCATTGGATTCTCATGCGTATTTGGGCTCAATCTAAAATACTAAAATAGGGCTTCATTACAATTTTCCAATTTGGAAGATCTTTCTTTCGGGGGAGCCGGGCTACTAAAATGAACAAAAAAAGAGTTCTGCACCACGAACTTTGTACCGCGCACAGCACTTAGATGAGCTCTCAAAAGTCACGTAGGAGCGAGTGGGAAAAGGGAATGGGAAAGAAAAAAAGAAAGAAAGGAAAGGGGTTGCTGAGATTCTATTTGGACTATAGCTGAAATGAATCTTGCCTATTCCCACCTATCCACTCCTTAAGATTAAGATCGGACTGTTGGGTTTTTAAACAACTAACTTGACTTTTTGGTTTTGGATAGGAAGGATTTTTCTTTTTTGTTTGAATGAGAAGAGGCATCATAGAAACAAAGAAAAAAGAAGCCGAAACAGCATCGAATTCTTTTCTTATCTACAAAAAGAAAGGGAGCTCTATCTCTAGACACCTAGATGGAGAAGTCTGGGTCGTGGTCTAGACAATATGTCTGATGATCCATATCGAATTTGGATGAGTATCTATTAGTATAGTAACTATATGCCAGGAACCAGATTTGAACTGGTGACACGAGGATTTTCAGTCCTCTGCTCTACCAGCTGAGCTATCCCGACCCTTCCCGACATATCATACCCATCCTACTAGATGGATTAGGTCTCTATTAATTCAAATGAATGAAAGAGAATCAAAAAGCATTACAAATTACAAAGTCTTACCCAGGGAATTTCTGAGATCTTCAACAAGAATACTTTGTCAGTTTCATTGAATTAAGAATCAGGATATGTACTGTGAATGATTCAAACGGGGGTTACTTACTCAGAGATGTTCTTTTGTACATCTATCGTACATCTCACGGACTTGTGATAACAGAGGAGCATTTCTGCTCCGATCCAGTTGGCAAACTGTAGAGTGAATCAGAAACAATGGAACCGCTGATGAAACATCAGATCGATTTTAGGGGGATGGGCTTTTTTTTTTTTTGAGTGTGATTGGGGATAGAGGGACTTGAACCCTCACGATTTCTAAAGTCGACGGATTTTCCTCTTACTATAAATTTCATTGTTGTCATTGCTATTGACATGTAGAATGGGACTCTATCTTTATTCTCGTCCAATTAATCAGTTCGTTAAAAGATCTATCAGACTATGGAATGAATGAATGATTTGATCACTGAATTAGTGGGGATCGATTCACAATAATGTAATGCTTCCATTTTTCATAGAAAAAAAGAAGGATTCGGGGAAGAATTAATAGGAATCATTTGATTATTTCAGTATACGTATGTATCTAGGTTCATCCTTCATCCCTTTCTTGGAATAATTGATTCCTCTATCACCGAAGTCTACCCCATTCGTTAGAACAGCTTCCGTTGAGTCTCTGCACCTATCCTTTTTGGATTCTTGTTTTCGGAACCCCCCCCCCCTTTTTTTTTCTGAAAACAGGATTTGGCTCAGGATTGCCCATTTTTGATTCCAGGGTTTCTCTGAATTTGAAAGTTTTCACTTAGTAGGTTTCCATACTAAGGCTCAATCCAATCAAGTCCGTAGCGTCTACCAATTTCGCCATATCCCCTTTTTTGTTTGAAAACTAGGATCCCCTTCCCCCTCTTTCTTTTCTCATTTTTCTTTCATTTTTGCTTAGACCGTAACCTTTGAATTCAGTAGAATTCAGTAGATAGGATTCTATATCTAAAAAGTTTCTCCGTTTACTCCTATTTGATTTCTTATGGATCTTATCGATCCTTAATCTATCAGAGAATGGGTCTTTGGTCCAATCAGAAATGATTTTAGCATTGATGAATCCGCAATTCAACATGGATGGATCTATACCAAAAAATATATGCCTCTCTTCTTCTCATTATTAATGTGCTGTTTTTCATACTTGAACGGTCGATTCTTTGTTGTCTTATCGCTCTGAATAAAACCAGAGGAAGGTCTCATTTTTTTTTTTTTCTGTTCTGTATTATATCCTTAGTATCTTGATTCTTTAGAATCATATTCATAGAAATAGAATCCTATAACTAAAAACGAAAACTGAGAACTAGAATCAATGAGAAATCGAAAATCAAAAGAGAAATTCGATTGATTTTCGATTTGATTTCAATTGAAAAAGGATAAAAAATTCTATTTGAGATTTCTTGTTAGCGAATATGCATTCTGAATTCGATTTCTATTCTTTCTATATGCTAGAGGGTTTCTGAACAGCTAAGATCCTGGCAGTTTGCGGAATTCTTATGCAAAATTTCTATTATGTGAGCCCGCTTAGCTCAGCGGTTAGAGCATCGCATTTGTAATGCGATGGTCATCGGTTCGATTCCGATAGCCGGCTTTTTTATTTGTTTGATTTTCTATTTTAAAACATGAATGTCTCCTTGACATCAAGGAATGGAATATTGAAAAGACTTCTTTACCGTCTTTCAAAAAGTAACGGATCTAGTTATGTCCTAAGAACTTCCAACTATGAATAAAGAATAAAAAAAAAAAAGCTTCGAGCAGTTAGGAACAAATCAAGAAAAGTATTCTTAACTTGCTATATATAACAAAGAGTCTAAATCTAAATATTGATACAATTCATCGCATTCTTCTTTACAGTACTTCAGTAGATTTTGCTTTGTTTCTCATTTAGTTCAGTTTTAATTTAGTCAATTGCATTTTCAATAAAAAAAGGAGTCTTTATGTCTCGTTACCGAGGGCCTCGTCTCAAAAAAATAAACCGTCTGGGGGCTTTACCGGGACTAACCAGTAAAGTGCCTACTCGCCACCCCGATCGTCAAAAGAAAAAAAAGAACAACAAAAAATCTCAATCTCAATCTCAATCTCAATATTGGAAGCGTCTAGAGGAAAAACAAAAATTGCGTTTTCATTATGGTCTGACAGAGCGACAATTACTTAAATACGTTCGTATCGCTGGCAAAACCAAAGGATCAACAGGTCAGGTTTTACTACAATTACTTGAAATGCGTTTGGATAACATAATTTTTCGACTGGGTATGGCTTCAACCATTCCTGGGGCCCGGCAATTAGTGAATCATAGACATATTTTAATTAATGGTTGTCTAGTAGATATCCCAAGTTATCGCTGCAAACCCCGAGATATTATTACAACGAAGGATGAACAAAAAACCAGAGCTCTCATTCAAAATTCTCTTGCTTCATCCTCCCAGAAGAAAGTGCCAGAACATTTGACTCTTCACTCAGCCCAATATGAAGGATTAGTCAATCAAATAATAGCTCGTCATCGGGTTGGTTTAAAAATCGAAGAGTTGCGAGTTGTAGAATATTATTCCCGTCAAACTTGAACCTAACTAAAAGAACAAAGCTTCGGAAATTTTGGACCCCTTTTCGACAAAACAAAATATCTTGACCTAAGTATAGGGGGGGTTCCCAGTTATGTATCATAGATCGGCGGGGATATTTGGATTCCTTGGCCACTCTTTCCAGTATTTTTCCGTACTACAAAACTACAAAAATGAGTCATCGAGAATCTATAGCAAAGAAACATTCCCTTGCTGGAAATATTTGATTTGATACATTGTGGTCAATAAGGTTCATGAATTCCGTGAAGGGACGGAGAGAGAGGGATTCGAACCCTCGGTAAACGAAAGCCTACATAGCAGTTCCAATGCTACGCCTTGGACCGCTCGGCCATCTCTCCTACAAAATCGGATGTTCTGATTATGGCCTAGAAACCCAGTAAATCGCGAATTTTTCTTATTGAAAATACATAGGGAAAGTGATTCCCACCCAACACTTTCCTAGAAAAGGAACCTTTTTCACTGGTAATGGCTTTAGTCCAAGCTTCCTCTACTTCTAGAGGCCAATTAACCCCCCATCTATATCTATATTATAGGAAATGTCTAGTGATTCCCAGCCAACACTTTCCTAGAAAAGGAACCTTTTTCACTGGTAATGGCTTTAGTCCAAGCCTCCTCTACTTCTAGAGGCCAGTTAACCCCCCATATAGATTATATGAAATTTCTCCTGATCTATTGGAAGAAGCTTAGAGCTTCACTTCTCCCACGACTCTCTCGACTTTTCACCAAAGCGAAAAAACTCTTGGAGGTACGGAGGCAATGGCTCTTCCAACAATTACAATTACGACGCCGGTTCTTCATCCGTTTTCGGAAGATTGCCGTTCTTATTTTATTATTTTTTATTTGCGCAGTGAGCTCTTGCTCTTGGGGTCAAACTGGGGCTCCCTTAACCGTCCCTAGGACTATGCCTTCAGAAGTCCGGTACTTCTGGAAACCGGATTCATGGAAAGTCCCCAAAACGTTTGGGATAGTTCGGCCCATCAATCAGCGGATGGGCCATCGGATGGCAACTCAGACCTGGAAAACGGACGAGAACGTCCTTTTTGGGCTCACACCTTTCGATCCCCAAACCCAGTCCCAGATTCTATGCGAACCAAATGGTTCCCTCACCTCCGAGGAGATAGTAATAGTACGAAAGGACATCCAGTTGGAGGGCTTAGCCGCGTTCTGCCTCTATACTCAAGGAGATTTACTAAGGTCTCGGTTTGAAGCCCGAGAGCTCTCTAGGAAATCAAAGAGACAAATGAGACAAATCCAAGATTGGCAAAAAAAGTATGAGACTTTGTTTGAGGACTACGAGGCCCTATGGCAAAATTCTAGCAGCAAGCTGGAAATGGCAGAAAAGAAATTGGCTAACGTACAGGCGCGCCTCGAAGCTAAGGAGCAGGAGTGCCTCCAGCACTTGGTAAACATAGAATTCTCTAGGAGGTTTGAGATCCAAAGCCAGGATTGGGATACGGTGTTCGCTGATCTGTTTGCGAAAAACGTAGGCCTCCCTGATGAAAAACTATTATACTTGCAGCAAGGCGTTATTGAGCTCCGACGCAAGCTGGAAAGGTCTGAAGCAAACTCGGAGCGCCTCCGACAGAGGGAGACCTTTTACGTGATAGGTCTACAAAATGGAGAGGAACACTATGCTAAGCTCCAAGAGAAGCAGGAAAGGACCGAAAGAGACTTGGAGTACTATAAGGACCAACTTTTCTGGGCTACGGGGCGAAGAGAATAAACTAGTTACCTAAAGTGAAGACGCTAGGTTATTGGAGAAAAGATAGAGGTATACAAAATGCATACCAACACTATGCTGAGCTCAAAAACAAACTGGTAAGAACTTGGAGTACTATAAGGAGCTGGGCTACGGGCCCCCCGAGTCGGGGCCCATAAGAGGAAGAGAATAAACTAGTTACCTAAAGTGAAGACGCTAGGTTATTGGAGAAAAGATAGATCTGTAGCTCGGGGGATAAAAAAAACATGCATTTTTTTGAACCAGTCTTTTTTGTGGGATTTCGTACGGTCCAATTCCTTTGGTTGTGGGATTCTTTTCCTACGAAAGGGAATGAGAAGAATTAGTGAGTGGATTGTGAACTATGCCTAGATCACGGATAAATGGAAATTTTATTGATAAGACCTCTTCAATTGTAGCCAATATCTTATTACGAATAATTCCGACAACTTCCGGAGAAAAAGAGGCATTCACCTATTACAGAGATGGTGCGATTT